TTACCATGGCGTTACTCTACCGCTGAGTTAAAAGGGCCCGTTTTATTCAATTAATGAATTTTCCATTATGAGTCTAATGCATATATGTCTGCATATGCATATGTGTCTGCATATATGTATATATGTACATATATGCATAGGGGTTCATACAAGAACCATCAAATAAAAAAATTCTATGGAATCATAACATAAAAAAAGTAGGAAAGACTCTTCGGATCTAGTCATACCATTAGATTCTATTGACAATTCCAAAAAAACTGTTCATAGTATGATAATACTATGATGATGATTATCATAGTATGATGACGGTCGGGTGGATATGCCCCTATCGTCTAGTGGTTCAGGACATCTCTCTTTCAAGGAGGCAGCGGGGATTCGACTTCCCCTGGGGGTAGGGAGGAAGTTGATCGTAGATTATCAATAAATCTAGAATTAATTCTTCCTGGGTCGATGCCCGAGCGGTTAATGGGGACGGACTGTAAATTCGTTGACGATATGTCTACGCTGGTTCAAATCCAGCTCGGCCCAATAATTCGTTGCTCCATGAATATGAAATAACCAATTTGTCCTCCAGAAACAGAAATGCCTGATCCGTAGAAATGAAGAGAAAGAGTCCATTTTTTCTCTATCCATGTTTTTCTCATTCGTTCTGATTTTTCTAACGATCTAGATTAATGATACTTAATTAAGATTAAGTATCATAAAAATAAAAATTAAGATTAAGTATCATAAAAATAAAAATAGTTCTTTTTCTCATTGAAAAATTTATTATCTATTTTTTTGGCAATAAAATAACCACTCGTTACTAGTAATCCGTGTCGCTCTCACTATATTCCATATCCATGTGGATATTCAGTATATCATTCGTGTTTCTGTTACAACACAACGAATAGAATGTTCTTATCAAACTAGTAAGAATATGTATGCCATACACCTTGCTGGGATTGTAGTTCAATCGGTCAGAGCACCGCCCTGTCAAGGCGGAAGCTGCGGGTTCGAGCCCCGTCAGTCCCGAACTAGGATCCGATGAATTTATCAATTCATCTCCCCATTTTCTGTGAAAGGGGGGACAGGTAGCAAGATCTAATCCCCAGCGGGGATCCTTATTTCTTTTGTTTTTCGTTTCGCATTTATCATCAGACAAGTACGGGAATTTCCATTTCTTTCACTAATACCGATTGATAAGGGGAGACATATGTAAGTTGGTACAATCGGTGGCATTACTATATTCAGTATTTTAATAGATACCATACTCGTCTGACTTTCTTTTTCAATTGTTCTTGAACAATGAAATGGAATAGAGTTCCCTTCCCCTATTTTTACCGGGAGTACATACACAAATTGTATTCGTTTATTGTACGATACACAATGAACTTAACATAATTACCTCGACTTTGTTTGTGTATCCTCAATGACTAATTGGAAACAATCTATCTATTCTCATGCAAATTGCACACTGAATTTTTGATGTATGCGTTCTAGTCTCAATCCAAGAAAGAAGAAGAGATACTATACTAATAAAATAAAAGACCAAGCAACGCCCCTTTTTAGTAAATTTGTTGGAATATTAGATCTTTTCTACTTAACACCCGTCCTTTTTTCCATCTCACTTCTACTGTTTGGATCTGTGTGACCCATAGAATACCGGTCATATAATATCTCATAATTGTATGTACATATAATATCTCATAATTGTATGTATAAGTATAAGGAGAGAGAGTTGTATAAGGAAGACAAAGACAGTAGGTTATGGAAAAGAAAAAAAAAAAGTGGAAAAAAGGATGAAAAATTCAATGGAATTCCTGATCCAATAAAGAATCCCATTTCGGATTTAGTATGGATAAAATAAAAGATTTTCTTATGTTATACTATTAAATTCTCGACGATGAATCGATTTGATAGATCAGATATTGTTATTCATAATATTGATCCGATTCAGTATCATCAGAATTCAATTCATCCCATTGAATTGACAGGAGTAAAATTTCTTATCTCTATGGGATTAGATCCCGAGTTATTGCGAAGTAAAAAAACAATGAGATTATGGAAGTCAATATTCTCGCATTTATTGCTACTGCACTGTTCATTCTAGTTCCTACTGCTTTTTTACTTATCATCTACGTAAAAACAGTCAGTCAAAATGATTAATTTAACTGAAACTTGGTTGGATTATTAGTTCTTATCAATGATTGAAGAAATAAAAGAAAGGGATTAAAACTCCAAGTTTTAAATGAAACAATTTGGCTGGAATCATAAGTATCTGAGATAGTGTGGTAGAAAGAACTATATATAATATAGTTCTTTCTACCACACTAGATAGTATTGTATATATATATCATATAAATATCATATAAATTTATTATCATATAAATAGTATGATCATATAAATTTTATCATATAAAGTTGTATACAGATATGGTTTTATATAGATATAGATCAATTTACAATATGTACATGTATTAGATGTACATCTAATACATATACATCGAAATAGCAGTCTAATTCTATTTCTTTTTTTTTCGCTACATCTACTTGTATGGGTTTCGATCAATCCAAAATAATCCAAGGCCAACTCTTCTAATTCCTAGGCTTCTTATAACTTAATAACTTAATATATAGATTTATATTAATAATTAGATTTATATATATAATATATTTATTTATATATAATATATATATATAAATTTATTTATATAATATATATAAGTCCCGAGATCCATCGAAAGAATTAATGGAGGAAAAATAGTATGGGTATGGGCATATATTAACTATATAAAAATAAAAAAAAAAAGAAAAATAAAAGAAAACGAAACCAAGGAATCTTTTTTTTTTTTTTTAGTTTCGCAAAACGATCAATTAAACGATTGATACAATTCGATCACTCAATCGATTATTCAATTAGTAGTACCCCTAGAGTCCACTTCTTCCCCATACTACGAGTGAGAGGGAAAATGTAAAGACTACCATTAAAGCAGCCCAAGTGAGACTTACTATATCCATGTGAATTATGTCTCCTATCTCTATGAAGGAATTATTTCATTATTGATTATTGATCAATAATCATAGTGGAATCAATGGTGCAGAGTCAAAAGAAAATAGTATTCTGACTTAAGGCTATTGATGAACTAATCCAATGAATCCACTCGTAACAAGTTCCTATATTAGAAAATCTCTGGTAGAATCGGGAAGCATTAAGCACAAATACGATACACACACCTTTTATTTGGAAATAGCAAAGGAATGCTCCTAATGGAACATGTAGAAATAGTAAGACCTATTGTTTGTTACCTTTCTTTCATAAGCAAAAGACGTCAAAATATACCATCAAGATAGATAACCATCTATCAGATTATTCTATAAATAAGAGTCGCCCAACCATGTTGATTGAATGTTTGAGTACTCAAAGCCTCTCGTGAGTCTGGATACAAAGTATCTTCAGTCCTTTCCACAACTTCTAAATTGATTTCCCATCAGCCTATTCTATTCAATCTAATTCCAGACAGAGTCAGTAGACACTATTTTAGTATTTAGTATAGGTAGTGTAAGATAATTAGGAAGTCTTGATAGTCTTTCGTATAACCTCTTCTTCAATCCTAGGAGCAAAAATGGAGTGTCCTTTAGGAACCTTTGGATACTAAGGTTTCCGACCTCTTACTTTCGTAGTTCTGAATCCCAGAATTGACTCTCACTATTTATTTGATTCAATTGATATCATAAATCAAATAAATGTCCGAATCAATCATTAATAAGTAAGGGTTACTTCATACCTACTGGTACCGATTTGGACCGGTACCCAGAACCCAGATTTTTAGAAAAAAAATTTCAAGTTTTTTTTATAGAATTATGGATTCTAAAAATCAAGTATCGACACGACAGGCCTAGTCGTTTGCCTCTGCTTCTTGCGGGGCAAGAATTTGTCGAGTTAGATCAGCAGAATAATAAATTTCAAGTCTTTTGTTGATCAGGCGACACCCGGATTTGAACTGGGGATAAAGGATTTGCAGTCCCCCGCCTTACCACTTGGCCATGCCGCCAAATCTGATCCAAAATGGACAATATTTTTATCCATCCATATTCTATTACTAATTTTTTTTTGATCTTGAATCCCATTGTACTTATCCCTTTTCAAAAATTAATCCCTATTTTTTATTGGATCCAGTTTAGATTATTCTCTTCGATTGATTGTATCTCAAAAGACACACTGCTTAAAAACTTCCCTTCTCCTTCTATTGAAAAGAGAAAAAATAGATTTCCGGTCACAGACCGAAAAATTCAGGGCAAATTGGAACCATTAACTATTTTTACTTTAGAATTAGTGAACGGTTCTTAAATTTGTATCTCAAATTGTGTTTCTTTAATGGTATAACAAAATCAAATTGATTTACGACTAATCAGTATCAATTATTTTCAATAATAAATCCTTTTCAATTTCAATTATAACAAAATATATGTGTATATGTAAACCCCAGAACAGAAATTGTTACACAGATACCGAATTGGGTCTTTCTCTTATGTACATATCCCTATAGAGAATTATCGTGCATTAAAGTGTGCTAAAAAAAGGAAATTCTATACTGCTCCTGATTATTCTGTCTTTATCTCATTCATAAAGAGCAGATTTCATCCTGAATCCATTTATTTTTTTGGTACCCAATCTGATCGTAATATCATAATAATAGGTAGAAATTGGATCAATTTTTATATTCTATACAAGACTCCATAAGTGGAAGTGATAGAATTTTTTTTCCAGGAATGTTTTATCAATTCATTTCCATTTGTACTTGTCGCAAATTCAAACTTGCGTCGAAAATGCTCTTCATCRTTGTGTGCAAATGCAAAACACTATTGAATCAAACAATGGAGCAATACCCAATATCTTGTTTTAGTTGGGTATTGCTCCATTGTTTGATTCAACGATTCATATACACTAAGACACAAAAGTCTCCTCCGTCTCGTTTCCGTTCATACGTATGAAATACATTACATTACATATATGGAGT